GGAATATAGGAGGAATCCTCTCGATGGGTAGAAAGAGTAAAGTAAAAGGTAAGTACGACTTTGAATGTTTTGCTTATGTACAAAGTCTGAAACATTCTAATTGGATCAGTGAATCGTTTTTCAGTCATTCATTGAATGATAAATCACTACAAGTGACGGAGATACACGATTTAAATAACGAAAAATCCAATATTTCAAAATTGTATCTAAAATGACTGGAAAAGTGGAAACAAGACCAGATATAATTTGATCATTATGAGCAAATCCAAAATCGTTGTAGACATAGCCAATCATTAGTTCCCAACCGTGGGGCGAATGGAATCCGATACATAAATCAGTTACTAAAAGAATCGAAAAGGCTTTTATTGTGTCGCTTAAATTATATAGGAATTCTTGAACCCAAGAGTTAAGAATAACGAGTTCCTCATTACCCAGAATAGAATAACCGCTTAGAATAACGAAACAGATTATATTTGTCGAGAAGTGCAAAATCGTATGGATATGATCCTCGTCGTGCATCTTGATCAATTGGATTGTTTCTTTGTGGAGCCCTATACGACGCTTTTGTAGATGCCTTTCCGGGAATTCCTTTATCATTTCGTCCAAGAGGAATAGTTCCTCTAATTCTATGAATTTTTCTAGAATACTCTTTTCTTGAATATCATTCAAGAAAGTTTCGGATTGCCTAGTATTCCACCAATTAGTAATCCAAGATTCCAGACTTTTATTAAATGAGAGAGAAATCCACCAGGGCAAGAATACTAAAAATACTATAGATGAGAGATATCTAATGGGAATGGGTGCGTTCTTTTTTGTCATTTTTTCATCTGTGAATTGTTACTGAAACCACCTCATTTGTTGACTCTATTCGATCTAATATTTCTATCCAAGCATGAGTTCTATTATAAGGTATCGCGCCTATGAATCGAGTCTCGGTTTTTTAGTTGTGATTCAGCAGTTAGTCCTTGAATCTAGTGTAGAAAAAATCCAAAAATAGAAGAAGAATCCATTGCGAATTCGAATGAAGAAATAATCAAAAAAGATAGTTTCCAGATATCTCAATTGATCAAATATTCGAAGCAATCCCCCCCCTTTTCGATGAATGCCCAAAAGATTCAAATTCAAATGCTGTCCAGAGCATAATCCAGGAATATTTGAGAGAATTTTCTGAAGAATATTGTGATAATAATTGTGATAATAAAAAACGAGTGGCAAAAAAAGAAAGAAAAGTTATCATTATAAGAGATCCAATTGTTTGGTCAGTAAGAAAGACAAAAGAAAGTATAAAAAAGGTCCATTACCAAAAGAAAATAAAGATAATTTCCAAGATATGATCTATCCATATCTAACGTATGAATTCAAAATATTGAAAATAAAAAAAAAGCTCAATTTTTGATTCCGAAAAGTTTTTATATATGAGATCAATCCATTATTTCGATTTGTTACTTCTTTTGTTACTAAATTGAATTGAGTGGGGATTTCCATACGCAAAACGAAACCATTTTTGTCTGTAAAAAAATGGTTTTTTTTGCGTTATGGCTGTTCCATACACGTTTGCCTTGCTTTGGCCCGACTGGACATTCTGAAGAAACTTCAATTAAGTAAGTTATGCTATAGAAAAAAGAGGATTCTTGGGTTTGTTCCTCCGGCTGAGAAAGCATTTATTCTTTAGTTCATTTTTCAAAAAACTTCAATCGGTACGCGCAAGAAATAGGCTAATTCCGCAGCCTTTTGCTCAATTTCTCGCGGAGTCAAATTCTCATCAGTACGAGTCAACGGAATAGCCCCCAGGCCTCTAATTTCCATATAAAGGACACGACGAGCATAAATACCCTCTTTCACTTCTATTCTGATGGACTGAATATCTTTCATAAGGAATCGTAGAAAGATGCGGCGATTTTTTCCAGGAAATCCCCAACGAAAAATACACACTATTCCTTCTTTTCGATCAAATCGATCATAACCGCTACCAACATTCCATGTAATTGTGCACCACAAATAGGAACTAACAAAGAGACCCGCGATCCCATAGAAAGACATCACGATCCCTTGTGGGAAAAAACGGATTTGCTGAGACGGAAATAAAGATATCAAATTCCTATCAAGATAACTAGAAATTCCAACCAATAAGAATCCTAATGAACCTAAAAAAAGGATAAAGGCCCAGCAGAAATTACTTGTTTTGCGAGATCCTGCTATAAATTCTATCCATATATATTCTGATCGCAAACTCATACATACTAGATCCAGTGGCATTTTCTTGGAATTGAGGGAATAACCAAAATCAATTTGACTTTACTTTTTTTTTTTGTTTCCGAAGTAACTTTCATCAACTAGTACTATTCTGATGTGAACTTTTAGCAGTAATTCATCAAATTAGTTAGATATAATAAAATAAGAACATCCCCTTCATAGGATTCCCTATAGATAGATATAGATTAGATAGCTACATACATATAGATACATTGACTTAAATTGCAGACATGAGCTCGGATCCTGGCCTATTTTTGAAAATAGATAGAATTCATTTACCCATATATCATGTTTATGCATGCATAAGAGCTCTTTCATTTATGTTCGCAGAAAGCCGCCTGTTATTGTTATACAATACTCTACTAAATGGATATCTGTGCCGTGTTTGCTAAGTCTTGAAAAAAAAACTAGAGGAGATTTGACCACATCGGATTTACAAAATCTTATTTTTTTGAACATGAAGAGATAAAGAAGCCATTGCAATTGCCGGAAATACTAGGCCCACTAACGGCACAAAAATAGAGGGTAAGTTGTTGAGAATTGTCATAGAATGGGTACCTCGATTTAATATTTGTACCTCTTATTATTATAAGGATATCTTATAATAATTATAATTCATATTAGAATTCGTATAGAAGTATACTAAGTATATATACTAAGTATATCTAAGTGAGTCTATAGAATAAGTGCAAGGAATGTAGAACTAAATAAACGGACTTATTCATCTTTCTACATGAAATATATGTTATGTATGATAATCCACTTTCTTTATTATTCTATTCTTACTTCTTTTATTTTTCTATTGTTCTTATATTCTAATTTCCTTTTTAATATTTAATACAAAAAGAGTTTTTTACCAAATTCCCGAAAGATTCGTTAGAATCCGATCCAATATCCAATAGCAAGGATTCTTAGAAAAAATGGGACTTCTTGGGAGATATAGAAAGATGCAAGATTCTATATTTTTTCCATATTTGAGTTCTATATATACATATGCAAAATACATATCAAAAGGGGACCACGAAATTCGTTTTATTTGCCTTGCCTCCTAATTCTAAGGAAGAATTCGCTTTTTATCTTGTTTTGTTGATAGAGGGTTACTGATTAGTAATCAGGAATATCGGTAAAAAAAAAATTATCCGCATTATTTTTTATACAAATACAATTAAATCTTATGTCACCAAAGAAAAGTCCATTCTTTATTTATTTTGATTCTGATAAATTAACTAACTAATTGTTCACCACAAAAAAAAAAATTAACTTAAGACTCTACTTGATTGATTGATTGAATTTTATTCAAAGGAAAAAAAGCGTGGAGCTGAAATAACTCACTCAGAACACCTTTTAAAGGATTACGTGGTACGATTGGATCGAATAAGCCCTTATGGAATAAATATTCGGACGCTTGTGAACCTTCAGGTACTGCCTTATTCAATGTTTGTTCAATTACTCTTTTACCCGCAAAGGCAATATAGGCATTCGGTTCGGCAATAATGATATCCCCCAACATACCAAAACTAGCTGTCACTCCACCAGTAGTAGGAGATGTAAGAATTGATACATAGAATAACTTTTGATTTGATTGATAATCATATAAAGCGGAAGATATTTTAGCCATTTGCATCAAGCTCAAACTTCCTTCTTGCATCCGTGCTCCTCCGGAAGCACACACCAGAATAAGAGGTAAAAATTTATTGGTAGCATACTCGATCAAACGGGTGATTTTCTCACCTACTACGGATCCCATACTACCCCCCATAAACTGAAAATCCATAACCCCAATTGCGATGGGAATCCCATTTAGTTGACCTGTACCTGTTTGAACAGCCTCTGTTAATCCCGTCTTTCGTTGATAAGAATCAATACGATTTTTATAAGGTTCCTCTTCGGAATGAAATTCAATGGGATCCAGAGAGACCATATCGTCATCCATCGGATCCCAAGTACCTGGATCAATCGAAAGTTCGATTCTATCTGAACTACTCATTTTCAAATGATATCCGCATTGTTCACAAATATTCATTTTTGACTTCAAAATTTTCTTATAATTTAATCCATAACAATTTTCGCATTGAATCCACAAATGCCTGTATTTTTGAGTTACTTCGAGATCATTAGCACTTTCTCTTCTACTTCTAGTTAAATGACTACCATTCGGGCTAGTTTTTATATTGGAGCTATCGCTTTCACTACTATTTCCACTTTCGCCACAAATGTAATTATAAATGTAACTGTCACTGTAATTTTCACTACTACTTAAAACGTGACTATCGATACAGATTTGAGAATGAAGATAAGAATCAACGCAATTATTAATGTGATTATTCCAACTAGATTGAGTATCATGCATGGAACGATCATAGTCGGGATCGTCCCTTTTCGATCTATTATTCCTATAATTAGAATTACGAAAACTATAAAAAGAACTTTCTAGTTCACTCAGAAAAGAATGATCATTGTCAATCTCAAAAATTTGATTTTCAATATCAAAATATATGGAATAACCGTCCCTATTACTATCCCTAACAAAAAAGGTGTCATCGGAGATGAAATTCCGAATGTCCCTGACGCCAACGAAATGATCAACATTACTGTAACTAGAACTCTCACTATCACCCCAACGATGAATGTTTTTATCCTTATCATTTATAACCGGGTCCTCGCTTACACTGGTATTTTTAATAGGACCAAGGCGATCCATTGATTTACTTAGTCCACACCTGTATTCGAATTCCCCTTTAGATAAC